TCTGTCTGAAACCTTGGCACAGATCTAAAGTACAATTCAATCATAGGGATCCAATGAAAAAGAAAGGAAAAATCGAGAATTTTTGTTTTTTAACAGTTTGGGGAATGGAAGCTGAACTACCTTTTGGTTCTCCCCGAAAACGACCTTCCTTTTTTGAACCCGTATGGAAAGAAATTGAAAAAAAACTTATAAAAGTGAAAAATAAATGTTTTATAGCTCTAAGAATTTTGAAAGAAAGAACAAAATTTTTTATAAAGGTTTCAAAAGAAAAAACACGATGGATTATCAAAATATTTCGATTTATAAAAAGAATAATGAAAAAACTTGCAAAAGTAAGTCAAATTCCATTTCCATTATTTGGATTGAGAGAAATAGATGAATCGAGTACAAATAAAAAAACTTTTTATATAAATAAATATATAAATAAAAAAAAAAAAAAAAAAAATAGTAATCAGATTATTAAAGAATCACCCATTCGAATTAGATCCATGGATTGGATAAATTATTCACTGACAGTAAAAAAAATAAAAGATGTGGCTGATAGGACAAGTATAATCAGAAATCAAATTGAAAAAATCGCAAAAGACAAGAAAAATTTATTTCTAATTCCAAATAGAGATATTAGTTCTAACGAAAAAAGTTGTGATGATAAGGGATTAGAATCGCCGAAAAAAATTGGGCAAATAGTAAAAAGAAAAAGTAACCGATTAATACGCAAATGGTACTATTTTATGAAAGTTTTTATTGAAAGGGTATACATGGATAGCCTTTTATGTATCATAAATAGTATCAGAATCAATGTAAAATTTTTTCTTGAATCAAAAAACAACATTTTTTTTAAATATAGTTCCAAAACTAATCAAGAAGAAATTGATGAAACAAATCCAAATAAAATTCAATTTTTTTCGACTATAAAAAAGTCACTTTATAATAAGAAAAATTCACATATTTTTTGTGACCTTGCTTCCCTGCCACAGGCATATGTATTTTACAAATTATCACAAACCAAAATTATTAACAAGTATCACTTGAGATCTGTACTTCAATATCGTGGAACACTTCTTTTTCTTAAGGATAGAATAAAAGATTCCTTTGGAACACAAGGAATATTTCATTCGGAATCAAGACATAAAAAACTTCGCAATTTTAGAATGAATAAATGGAAAAACTGGTTAAGAGGCCATTATCACTATCAATATGATTTTTCTCATACTAGATGGTCACGATTAGTACCGCAAAAATGGCGAAAAAGAGTCCATCAAAGTTATATGGTTCAAACTAAAAACTTAACCAATTTGTATTTATATGAAAAAGAAAAAAACCAATTAATTCATTACGAGAAACAAAAAAATTCTAATTATGCAGTGGATTCATTACTGAATCAAAAAGATCAATTTAAAAACTATAAATATGATCGTTTATCACATAAATATATAAATTATGAAGATAAGAAGGATTCATATATTTCTATATCGCCATTACAAGTAAATGGGGAAAAAGAATTTCTCTATACTTACAACACATGTAATTACAATACATATAATCCTAAACTATTTTATGTGCCGGGATATATATCTCTTAATAATTATCTAAGAGAAGATTATGATACGGATAGAAATCCGGATAGAAAATATTTTGATTGGAAAATTTTTCATTTTTGTATTAGAACAAAAATCAATATTGAGTGCTGGACCGATATGGATATCGGGGCCAACATTAATAAAAAAACTAAGACTCGGAATCAATTTTCTCAAATAATTGAGAAAATTCATAAAAAGGATTTTTTTTATCTCGCGATTCATAAACAAATCAACCCAGCCAATCAAACAAAAACTTATTTTGACTGGATGGAAATGAATGAAGAAATACTAAATTGTCCTATATCTAATCTGGAACTTTGGTTTTTCCCAGAATTTGTGTCACCTTACGGTGCATATAAAATTCAACCGTGGACCACACCAATGAATTTACTTCTTTTCAATTTTAATGGAAATAAGAACGTTAGTGAAAAACAAAAAATTCACAGAAAGGAAAAAAAGGATCTTCCTATATTATCTAATCAAGAAAACTCTCTTGAATTAGAAAATCAAAATCAAGAAGAAAAAAAGAAGCCAGTCCAAGAAAATTTTGGATCAGATACACAAAAACAAGGAAATCCCGGATCAGATCCATCAAAACAACAAAAAGATGTTAAAAAAAATGTGAAAGAAGATTCTGATAGAGGATCAGACATTCAAAAACGTAAAAAGAAAAAAAAATCTACGAGTAACATAGCAGCGGAATTAGATTTCTTCCTGAAAAGATATTTTCTTTTTCAATTAAGATGGGATAATCCTTTGAATAAAAAAATAATCAATAATGTCAAAGTCTATTGTCTACTGCTTAGACTGAAAAACCCAAAGGAAATTGCTATAGCCTCTATTCAAAGAGACGAAATGAGTCTGGATGTAATGTCGATTTCGAAGACTCTAACTCTTTCAAAATTAATAAAAAAGGGAATTTTTATTATTGAACCAGCTCGGTTATCTATAAAATGGGATGGGCAGTTTCTTATGTATCAAACCATAGCTATTTCGCGGGTGCAGAAAAAAAAAAACCAAACTCAAACTAATCGAAGATGCCAAGAAAAAAGACATGTCGATATGAATGGTCTTGAGAAATCCATTGCACGACATGAAAAGTTGGTTGGGACCAGAGAAAAAAATCATTATGATTTGCTTGTTCTTGATAATATTTTATCTCCTAAACGTCGTAGAGAATTGAGAATTCGAATTTGTTTAAATTCGGGGAATGTGAATATTGTGGATAGAAATCCAGTATTTTGCAATGGTAACAATGCTGGTAAATATGTTACCTTTTTGAACGAAGGAGGACATCTTGATATAGATATAAATAAATTTATGAATTTAAAATTTTTTCTTTGGCCCAATTATCGATTAGAAGATTTAGCTTGTATGAATCGCTATTGGTTTGATACTAATAATGGTAGTCGTTTCAGCATGTCAAGGATACATCTGTATCCACGCTTGAGAATTAGTTGATGGCACATTTCCTATGGATCGCGTGTCGTATATGTTCCGGTATATGAAAGCAAACAGATATACACACGTGTTGTGTTATATTACATTCTATTCTGGTACATGATACCAATTATCATATCAGAAATGAATTGGCAGTCTTTTCAAAATCTTCTCTGTTTTGGGTGCAAAATGTATCATCCATCTTTTTTTGTATCCATATCCGAAAAATTGAAAATTTGGTTCAAAAATAAAAAAAAAAAAACAGACGTATAAGTATATGAATAAATCCAGATTTCATTGTTGTGTATAACAAATTCAAATGACTTTTTTATATTATTATTACTGATCGGTAAAATCCATATTTGTAAAAAAAAAAAGGGGGGGGAGCATTATTTTTATGGTAAAAAATTCATTCATCCCGGTTATTTCGAAAGAAGAAAAGGAAGAAAATAAGGGGTCTGTTAAATTTCAAATATTAAGTTTCACCAATAAGATACGGAGACTTACTTTACATTTAGAATTGCACAGAAAAGATTATTTATCTCAGAGGGGTTTGCGAAAAATTCTGGGAAAACGTCAACGTCTGCTGGCTTATTTGTCAAAGAAAAATAGAGTACGTTATAAAGAATTAATTAGTCAATTGGATATTCGGGAGCGAAAAACTCGTTAAGTTCATTTGAAAATTCGTTTTGAATTCTTTGATTTATTATATTTTTATATTGAATATTCTATTTTTTAGATTTTGAATTTTGATGAACTTTGTTTTCAGCAATTCATGAAATAATGAATCGGAGAAAAAATATATGACTGTACCAACTACAAGAAAAGATCTAATGATAGTCAATATGGGTCCTCAGCACCCATCAATGCATGGTGTTCTTCGACTCATCGTTACTCTAGATGGTGAAGATGTTATTGATTGTGAACCCATATTGGGTTATTTACACCGAGGAATGGAAAAAATTGCAGAAAATCGAACAATTATACAATATCTGCCTTATGTAACACGTTGGGATTATTTAGCTACTATGTTTACAGAGGCAATAACGGTAAATGCACCAGAACAGTTGGGAAATATTCAAGTACCTAAAAGAGCTAGTTATATTAGAGTCATTATGCTGGAATTGAGTCGCATAGCTTCTCATTTATTATGGCTTGGCCCTTTTATGGCGGATATCGGTGCGCAGACTCCTTTCTTCTATATTTTCAGAGAGAGAGAATTGGTATATGATCTATTCGAAGCTGCCACAGGTATGCGAATGATGCATAATTATTTCCGTATCGGAGGAGTAGCTGCTGATCTACCCCATGGATGGATAGATAAATGTTTGGATTTCTGTGATTATTTTGTAACAGGGGTTACTGAATATCAAAAGCTTATTACGCGGAATCCTATTTTTTTGGAACGAGTTGAAGGAGTGGGCTTTATTAGTGGAGAGGAAGCAATAAATTGGGGCTTATCCGGACCCATGCTACGAGCTTCCGGAATTCAATGGGATCTTCGTAAAGTTGATCATTATGAGTGTTACGACGAATTTGATTGGGAAGTACAATGGCAAAAAGAAGGAGATTCTTTAGCTCGTTATTTAGTCCGAATCAGTGAAATGATGGAATCTATAAAAATTATTCAACAGGCTCTGGAACGAATTCCCGGGGGGCCTTATGAAAATTTAGAGGTACGGCGCTTTGAGAGAGCAAGAGATTCTGAATGGAATGATTTTGATTATCGATTCATTAGTAAAAAACCTTCGCCCGCTTTTGAATTGTCGAAACAAGAACTTTATGTGAGAGTAGAAGCCCCAAAGGGGGAGTTGGGAATTTTTCTGATAGGGGATCAGAGTGTTTTTCCCTGGAGATGGAAAATTCGTCCGCCAGGTTTTATCAATTTGCAAATTCTTCCTCAGTTAGTTAAAAGAATGAAATTGGCTGATATTATGACAATACTAGGTAGTATAGATATCATTATGGGAGAAGTTGATCGTTGAAATGATAATTGATACGACAAAAGTACAACAAGCTATCAATTCTTTTTCCAGATCGGAATCATTAAAAGAAGTTTATGGACTCATATGGTTGCTTGTTTCTATTTTTACTCCTTTATCGGGAATCATAATAGGAGTACTCGTAATTGTGTGGTTAGAAAGACAAATATCTGCAGGGGTACAACAACGTATTGGACCAGAATACACCGGCCCTTTGGGAATTCTTCAAGCTCTAGCAGATGGGACCAAACTGCTTTTCAAAGAGGATCTTCTCCCATCTAGAGGGGATATGCGTTTATTCAGTCTCGGGCCATCTATAGCGGTCATATCTATTTTAGTAAGTTATTCAGTAATTCCTTTTGGATATCACCTTGTTCTAGCCGATCTCAGTATAGGCGTTTTTTTATGGATTGCTATTTCAAGTATTGCTCCTATTGGACTTCTTATGTCAGGATATGGATCGAATAATAAATATTCTTTTTTAGGTGGTCTACGAGCTGCTGCTCAATCGATTAGTTATGAAATACCATTAACTTCATGTGTGTTATCAATTTCTCTACGTGCGATTCGTTAGGACACTTACTTTTTTTTTTTTTTACCTATTTTGATTCTCAAAAAATGAATAGATATATTATATTCATTTTTTGAGAATCATTCGGGGCGATGAACTAAACCAGATAGTTATATGAGTGAAACAAAACAGCTTAGAAATTGGCAGTAAAAAAATGGAGTCTCATTCCCTAAGTACAAGAGTTAAGCGGAAGTAAAAATACGGAGTAGAAACTGTTTCCCCAAGATTGGTGGATTAGTCATCATGGTTTGAAGCGGGTACAAAAGATCAACCTGTATGGAGTTTTTACTTTTGACTATTGTTTGTATTACCATACCGGGAGTCGAGTAAAAATGAGTGGACAGTTAGGAATACCAAGGTACGCAAAGGATTAGTAATGGAAATAATGTAAGTTACCCAAAAGGGTATTTCTGCATAAAAGGAATCCTAATGGGGACTTTAAGTTGGTAGAAACGATTAAGCAGTACTTCTCCACGATCCCAATCCAAAGTATGCTCCTATCCACTGATTAAAGAAATAACTATCAGGAACGAAGTAATCCTTTATATTTTTTTTTTAGATGAATTTTTTATGAGTATGAGAAAGAAGAATAGGAACGAAAGAACCAGACTGCATTTGCAATGAAAAAAAAATACTTTTTTCTTCTTTCTTTTCTTTATCCATATTAATGCAGTATAGAATTCTTATCATGATTCATGAACTAATACTAATAGAATGTCTCATTTTTTTTCGTAATCGAAAGATATAAATCGAAATATTTATGAGCTATGAGTTTTTTTATTTTCAGATTAAGTTATTACTGAATAAAGACAGATTGAAATTTCAAAAGGATAAGATCAATTCAGAAGCACTTTTTTTTAGAGCAGACAGAATTGCATTGGTCTAATTCTGGAATCTCCAATGTATTTTTACTCGATCTACTCTACAAGCAGAGCGAGATAATATTAAATCAGTCCTTATATTTATTTGTGGCCATTGAGGAGCCGTATGAAGCTGAAGTCTCATGTACGGTTTTGCAATAGCGGCGGGGACAGTGATGTTATCGTCGACTATGATTATCTAACAGTTCAAGTACAGTTGATATAGTTGAGGCGCAGTCAAAATATGGTTTTTGGGGGTGGAATCTGTGGCGTCAACCTATAGGGTTTATGGTTTTTCTAATTTCTTCCCTGGCAGAATGTGAGAGATTACCTTTTGATTTACCAGAAGCAGAAGAAGAATTAGTTGCGGGTTATCAAACCGAATATTCAGGTATCAAATTTGGTTTATTTTATGTTGCTTCCTATTTAAACCTACTAGTTTCTTCATTATTTGTAACAGTTCTTTACTTGGGCGGTTGGAATCTCGCTATTCCGGACATATTTATTCCTGAGCTTTTCAGAATTAATGAAGCGTGTGGAGTCTTTGGAACGACAATTGGTATCTTTATTACATTAGCTAAAGCTTATTTGTTCTTGTTCATTCCTATCACAACAAGATGGACTTTACCTAGGATGAGAATGGACCAACTGTTGAATCTTGGGTGGAAATTTCTTTTACCTATTTCTTTAGGTAATCTATTATTGACAACTTCTTTCCAACTCCTTTCACTGTAAGGGCATAGGATGTTATAGATTCATAACTTCTATCGAACAAGAGAAAGAAACGTTAAATTATTCATAGATATTCACGATATGTTCCCTATGGTAACTGGGTTCATGAATTTTGGTCAACAAACAGTCCGAGCCGCAAGGTATATTGGTCAAAGTTTTATGATTACCTTATCCCACGCGAATCGTTTACCTGTAACTATTCAATATCCTTATGAAAAATTGATCACATCAGAGCGTTTTCGTGGTCGAATACATTTTGAATTTGATAAATGTATTGCTTGTGAAGTCTGTGTTCGTGTATGCCCTATTGATCTACCCGTTGTTGATTGGAAATTGGAAACTGATATTCGAAAGAAACGATTGCTTAATTACAGTATTGATTTTGGAATCTGTATATTTTGTGGTAACTGTGTCGAGTATTGTCCAACAAACTGTTTATCAATGACTGAAGACTATGAACTTTCTACTTATGATCGTCACGAATTGAATTATAATCAAATTGCTTTGGGTCGGTTACCAATGTCAGTAATTGGAGATTACACAATTCGAACAATTATGAATTCGACCCCAATCCCAATAAAAAAAAAAACCGCGGGTAAACCCCTTGATTCAATAACAATTACCAATTACTAAGATTCATTTTTGATTGAAAGGAACAAAGCTTCTTTCATTTTGCTTAGTCAATAACTAAGAATCCTAACTATAGGTTGTGAGAATCGCAGCTTGCTTTGTATTGAAAATATATTCATATATCTGTGATGATTTTAAAATCAATAAATCAATAAATATATTCTATAAATAATAAATAATAATATATAGAAATATATAGAAATATATAATAATAAATTCAATTGAATTAGAATAAGAAATTTATAGAATATATAGAATATATAATAATAGTAATATATAGAATTAATAGTAATAAAAGAATTAATAGTAAGAATCGATAAATTGAATTTCGAACGGCTCTTTTTCGTATAGAAAAACAAGATGCAATTCAATTGAAATTCTTAATTTAATATAATATTGTGTATCTACATGAACCAACACCCCATTAGGATTGAATTTTATTCAATTAGGAACGTATTAACAAATTAGGGTAACGTCTTTTTTCCAGGTCTGGTCAATAAGGTCATGAAACATTTCGACTTAATTAAATTTTAATTTATCTCTTATTTTACATATAATATAATGGATTTACCTACACCAATACATGATTTTCTTTTAGTATTTTTGGGGTTGGGTCTTATAGTCGGCGGGCTAGGAGTAGTATTATTTACCAATCCGATTTATTCTGCCTTTTCGTTGGGATTGGTTCTTGTTTGTATATCCTTATTCCATATTCCATCGAATTCGCATTTTGTAGCTGCTGCACAGCTCCTTATTTACGTAGGAGCCATAAATGTCCTAATTGTATTTGCTGTGATGTTCATGAATGGTTCAGAATATTACAAAGATTTCCGTTTTTGGACCGTTGGAGATGGAGTCACTTCACTGATTTGTACAAGTATTTTTGTTTCACTAATTACTACTATCTCAGATACGTCCTGGTACGGGATTATTTGGACCGCAAGATCAAACCAAATTATAGAGCAAGATTTGATAAATAGGGGTCAACAACTTGGGATTCATTTATCAACAGAATTTTTTCTTCCATTTGAACTTATTTCTATAATTCTTTTAGTTGCCTTGATAGGTGCAATTGCTATGGCTCGTCAGTAATAAATACTTAGAAACAAAAAAACGACTTCTTTTGTTCTGTCTTATCTCATCTATTTTGATTTTCCCATTTGAAAGTTGTTCGTGTAAAAAAGGTTAATGTTTTAGTTCGATCTATTACCTTTACCTTTCTTTATTACATTACGCGCTTGTTCTTGTTATATTCTAGTCAATCGAATCGGTTGACTTATTGTTCATATTGAAATGAAATGAATCTAGATTGAATTGATGAGGGGTAGTTCAATGATGCTCGAGCATGTACTGGTTTTGAGTGCTTATTTATTATCTATCGGTATCTATGGATTGATTACAAGTCGAAATATGGTTAGAGCGCTTATGTGTCTTGAGCTTATACTGAATGCGGTTAATATGAATTTCGTAACATTTTCTGATTTATTTGATAGTCGCCAATTAAAAGGAGACATTTTCTCGATTTTTGTTATAGCTATTGCAGCCGCCGAAGCGGCTATTGGATTAGCTATTGTTTCATCAATTTATCGTAACAGAAAATCAACTCGTATCAATCAAGCGAATTTGTTGAATAAATAGTGGTAATCATATGCATATAAATAAAGAATAGAATTAGAATATTCACCGATGCAAATTAACACGCGCGGCAGAAACATATGATAATATTTCCTAAAATGTAAGAAATCAAAGTACCCTGGCCCTCTCGCATGAGCAAATCCAGAAGTAGATTGAGAACAACTTAATACTAAATTCTGATAAATCATTGATTCATCTGGTGTCTAAATATATGATTCATTTACTAATTTACTAGATCGAAAATTTATGACGTTCAAAAAATTTATAGATCCAATGTCACATTCAGTAAAGATTTATGATACATGTATAGGGTGTACTCAATGTGTACGAGCCTGCCCCACAGATGTATTAGAAATGATACCTTGGGACGGATGTAAAGCTAAGCAAATTGCTTCTGCTCCAAGAACAGAGGACTGTGTAGGTTGTAAAAGGTGTGAATCCGCCTGTCCAACAGATTTTTTGAGTGTGCGGGTTTATTTATGGCATGAGACAACTCGTAGCATGGGTCTAGCTTATTGATACGTTGCAAAAAAAACTCCACCTGCATCCATTTGATTTCTCTTTACCGACAAAAACCCGTACTATAAATAATATTTTATATATATTTTATATATAATGATATCTTTACGAGTACGGGTTTTTCTGGTCAAAGTGTATCTTGTTTTTACCACGAATTCTTTTCCCTGTTTAACATTAATTGTTGTTTTGCCAATATTCGCGGGTTCTTCAATTTTCTTTTTCCCTCATAGGGGAAATAAGGTAATTAGATGGTATACTCTATGTATTTGTTTATTAGAACTCCTTCTAACCACCTACACATTCTGTTATCATTTTCAATTGGACGATCCACTAATCCAAATGGAACAGGATTATAAATGGATAAATTTTTTTGATTTTCACTGGAGACTCGGAATCGACGGACTTTCCATAGGACCCATTTTACTAACGGGATTCATTACTACTTTAGCTACTTTGGCGGCTTGGCCAGTTACTCGCGATTCGCGATTGTTCCATTTCCTGATGTTAGCAATGTACAGCGGTCAAATAGGATCATTTTCTTCTCGAGATCTTTTACTTTTTTTCATCATGTGGGAGTTAGAATTAATTCCTGTTTACCTACTTCTATCCATGTGGGGAGGGAAGAAACGTTTGTACTCAGCTACAAAGTTTATTTTGTACACTGCGGGGGGTTCAATTTTTCTCTTAATGGGAGTTCTAGGTATGGGTTTATATGGTTCCAATGAACCAACATTAAATTTTGAAACATCAGCTAATCAGTCGTATCCTGTAGCATTGGAAATTCTATTATATTTTGGATTTTTTATTGCTTATGCTGTCAAACTGCCGATTATACCCCTACATACATGGTTACCGGATACCCATGGAGAAGCACATTATAGTACGTGTATGCTTTTAGCCGGAATCTTATTAAAAATGGGAGCGTACGGACTGATTCGGATCAATATGGAATTATTACCCCACGCTCATTCTATATTTTCTCCTTGGTTGATCATAGTAGGCACAATTCAAATAATCTATGCAGCTTCAACATCTCTCGGTCAACGCAACTTAAAAAAGCGAATTGCTTATTCTTCCGTATCTCATATGGGTTTCACAATTCTAGGAATTAGTTCCCTAACTGATACGGGACTCAATGGAGCCATTTTACAAATGATTTCTCATGGATTTATTGGTGCTGCACTTTTTTTCTTGGCGGGAACGAGTTACGACAGAATACGTCTTGTTTATCTCGACGAAATGGGAGGAATAGCTATCCCAATGCCAAAAATTTTTACACTCTTCAGTAGTTTCTCAATGGCTTCTCTTGCATTGCCGGGAATGAGCGGTTTTGTTGCAGAATTGGTAGTATTTGTTGGCATAATTACTAGCCAAAAATTTTTTTTAATCCAAAAAATACTCATTACATTTGTAACGTCAATTGGAATGATATTAACCCCTATTTATTTATTATCTATGTTACGCCAGATTTTCTATGGATACAAGCAATTTAATGTTTCAAACTCTCATTTTTGTGATTCTGGACCACGAGAACTCTTTGTTTCGATCTGTATCTTTCTACCTATAATAGGTATTGGTATTTATCCAGATTTCGTTTTTTCACTATCAGTTGACAAGGTCGAAAATATTTTATCTAATTATTTTTATAGTATAGATAGTTTTCCTCATTTCATCACTAAATAAGATTAAGATTAATATAAAGATATACAAAAAGAGACAAAAAAGGAAAAAAATAAAAAGAAAATTTTTTTTGTATCTATTAATTTTCTTTTTATTTTCATAAATTTTCTTTTTATAATTCTAAATTCTAATAGAATTATTAATATATAATAGAAATATATAATAGAATTCTTAATTGAATATATATTCAATTAAATGAAAATTCTATATTTCTATTAAAATTTAAAATTAAAATTTATATTAAAATGTAATTTTATAAATGAATTTTCATATTATCAATATGAAAATAATATAAATATTAATATGAAAATATTAATGAAAATTCTTTTTTCATTTTCATTTAATTTTAATAATTCTAATTATTAATATTAATTAGAAAATAGAAAAATGAATTTTCAAATTTGAATTAGATACGTTTGGAGTTTTTGAGAACCATAAACATAAAGTAGTTATTCAAAATGGTTCTCAAAAACTCTTACAAACTCCCGTTCTATTTATATATGCTTTTCCTGTGTATTCGTAAGGTCTTTTCTTCAATTAGAAGTTAGTGTGAACGAACCATAACTATGTAGCCCTATTCCTAATAGATTTACCCCAAAATAGCAGATCCAAATTATAAGAAATCCCATAGAAGCCACAATTGCAGAATTTACGCCTTGCAATTTTTGAGTTGTTCGAGTATGTAAATAAATCGCAAATATAGTCCAAGTTATAAATGCCCAAGTTTCCTTGGGGTCCCAATTCCAATACGATCCCCATGCCTCATTAGCCCATACTGCTCCTGAAAGAATACCAACGGTTAAAAAGAGAAATCCTAGGCTAATAACACGACAACTCCAACAATCCAATTGCTGAATCAATTGAGACTTATAATAATTTCTAAACGAAATAAAAAAAGTGTTCTGTAAAACATTGTTTATTTCATTCACGTCTTGGATCTCGCCAAGGGAAACCGACCCAATTAAAAAATGATTGCTTTTACGTTTACCAAAAATCTCTCCGTTTTTTCGAAATGTAATTACTAGAAGAGCTATTGATAATAATGATCCACATAGAAGAGCTGCGTAGCTCAATACCATCATACTTACGTGCATCATTAACCACTGGGATTGGAGAGCAGGTACTAATTTTGTGGATTGACGCATTTCAGTTAAAAGACCTGAAGTAGCAAAGCCTTGGGTAAAAATAGCACTTGGTACGGTTATTGCACTTAAATTATTTTTATGGTTCGTAAAATAGGGCACCATATTAATAATGGAAAAACTCCATGAAAGGAACATTAATGATTCATATAAATTACTTAAGGGGAAATGTCCAGAATAAATCCAACGAATAACTAAAAATCCTGTTATACAGAAAAAAGTAGCTATAAGTCCTTTTTTTGACGAATCATATAGTCCTACAATTTCGTGGACTAATGAGGTCATCAAAAAAATCGTAATTACAATTGAAACAATCGAAAAAGAGATGTGAGTTAATATATGTTCTAAAATCAAAAATATCATAAAAATCCTAAACGAAAAGGGGGTCTTTCAACAATGGAATGTAAATCTGTGATTGAATTCATTATTCATTATAGGATTTATTCTATATAGGATTTATTCTATTTCTTTTCGAAGATGCCGCCACTCGGACTCGAACCGAGATGCTCTAGCACTGCTTCCTAAGAGCAGCGTGTCTACCAATTTCACCATAGCGGCGTGCTCGAAATCATAATAGCTCATACATATTCAATCGTCGAGATTGAAGGAGTCGATTCACTGCAATATCCTTTAGTTTTAGGAAAAAGAAATAAAGACTCGCTCAAATTTCTATTTGAACGTTCATAAATATTTATTTGTGGGATAGTGGTAGTTTTGTTTTAATAATGCAATAGGATTTCGTGCAGTTTAAGTTAAGCTCTTCTGGAATGTAAAAGTTGGAACCGGAGAGTTCTGTTCTTAGTCCCGGCAGAGAACTCAAAAATTTCCCTTTTTACCCCACTCCCATTTTTGAGAATTTTTTTTTTTCAATGAAAAAGGGATTTTTTTATTTTTTATGGATCACAATTTCAGCACTATAGCCAAGGAATTTCTGTAAATATTGGGACAGCTTGGTATCAAAACTGGATTAATTACTGGTATTTTCATTGTTTCCATAACAGAATTTTTGTTTGGGTTTACTAAACCAATTAGGCATTCGGTTGGGTATATAACAAAAGAGTTTCAATCTATATATCAATTTCTATCAGAATTTTCATTTTCCTCGATTTCAAAAATCTATTTGGAAAGAAAAAAGAGAATTATCAATATATTCATCTAGATATCGTGATTTATAGATATTTATCTTGATCGATCCTGTAGTTCAAACATAGGATCTAGATTCAAGATACAAAATACAATAAATCTTCCTTAAAGAAAAAGAAGACTTTTATTATTTGACTTTTGAAAAGTCAATCGATGGGGAAGATTATAATCCCCATCCCGCAAAAACCTATACCTATTAAAAAGAGAAAAAGAGAGAGAAAACTTTGTATCTTGAGTTTCATTTTTTTTTTAGTAACTTTTCAGTAGACAGAAAAGTTTTGATTCTACATATCACAATAGGAAATTTTATTTCCTATTGATATTGATCGGTTCAAAATATTAGTTAATGAGGGTCATTCCTCTTACAAAATTTTATTAGCCAATTGATTAACTCATATCAATTCAGATTATTCCAAGACTTTATTTTATTATTTGTTTGTATTTGTTTCACAAAAAAAACTTTTTGAATTCCCGGTAGAAAGAGATTTTGCTAAAGAAAACGCTTTTACCGCTGCCCAATACCCTTTGATTTTCCAAATATTTTTACGAATACGCTTTTTTGATTTAGAAGTACGTTTCTTCGGAACCGCCATGCAAAAATGAAGAGTTTACTCATTCTTATAGTTAAATGTGAAAGACATCTATTGTTCAAAATTGATCTTTTTTTTTTTTTCATTATTATTACATACAATATCCTTACAGACAATATCCGAAGTAAATAAAAAAAAAAAAGAATACTTTTTCTTGGTTACTACTTTATATACATATACATAAACCTCATATCTTCATTCGGATCTATATTGATGGATCTACTCCTATAGAAATCACATTGCTTGTCGTTAAGTTAATAAGAAAGGGGGTTTCAATTTGTATCTCCGGCGATTTTCGTCATGTTACATTTTTTTTTTCATTTTAATAAAATGAATTGAAAATTTTCATTTATTATTTATTAAAATGAAAAAATGAATTGAAAAGTTTCAGAATCCTTACCCGCGTTAAAAAACTCTACTGTAAAATCCTTTCTATTAATTCTAATTGATCAAGCAAGAAAATATACCTAATGAAAATTCAAATGAATCAGTAGTTAAGTGATACGTGACTTTAGAATAAAGAGCATTTAAGTAATATCTTTTTTCAGTTATATGCGAACTGAAGCGGCGGGTAACAAAATGACAGATCTCGTAGCGTTTCCCGTAAACATAATTTGTTTGGTTGGAAGGAATGTAAGCAACTCAATCAGTTCCATAACGAACTAGTTAATTATTTCGACTAAATTCACTAAGGTCTTTTTTTTTTTTGTTTATTGGGTTGTTTATTGGGTTAAATTATTGGCGGATCCTATGATTCATATCAGAATCAAATACTTGAATTTTTGGTAGAATTTTTTTTCCTTGTTCTATAGATAGAAATTCTCGTAATCGTAATAATGGAATTTTGATACCGAAATATTCTATTATTCTATTAGAAATGAAGTTCTACAAATTCTTTCTTTATCTATATCTTACTTAAGAATTCAATTAAGTAGTAATTTTTCTCCAATAATTGAATCTTATCATTTAACCACTAAAAACTTCTTGATTTTAATATTTTGAATATTTGTGAAAGAATAAATAATCATAATGATTAGAATTTTCAATTCTATTCGAGTTCTTTCATATCTTTATATAAATTTCATTTATTTTATTCTTTTTGCTCTTTCCGAAAGGGATAAGAACTGGTGAATCGGAAACAAAACAATTAATAAAAAAAAACAGTGTAATTTTCTTATGGAACATACATATCAATATGCATGGATCATACCCTTTATTCCACTTCCAGTTCCTATAGCAATAGGAGTGGGGCTTCTCCTTGTTCCGGCGGCAACAAAAAGTCTTCGTCGTATGTGGGCTTTTTTTAGCGTTTTATTACTAAGTATCATTATGATTTTTTCAGCCGATCTGTCTATTCAGCAAATAAATGGCAGTTTTCTCCATCAATATGTATGGTCTTGGACCATCAATAATGATTTTTCCTTAGAATTTGGCTACTTGATTGATCCACTTACTTCCATTATGTTAATATTAATTACTACTGTTGGAATAATGGTTCTTATTTATAGTGACAATTATATGTCTCATGATCAAGGTTATTTGAGATTTTTTGCTTATATGAGTTTTTCCAATGCTTCCATGTTGGGATTAGTTACTAGTTCAAATTTGATACAAATTTATATTTTTTGGGAATTAGTTGGAATGTGCTCGTACCTATTAATAGGGTTTTGGTTCACACGACCAATTGTGGCAAGTGCTTGTCAAAAAGCCTTTGTAACTAATCGTGTAGGGGATTTTGGTTTATTATTAGGAATCTTAGGTTTTTATTTTATAACAGGTAGTTTCGAATTCCGGGATTTGTTCGAAATAACCAATAACTTGATTGATAATGATGAGGTCAATTCTTTACTTCTTACTTTGTGTGCCTCCCTCTTATTCGTAGGCGCAGTTGCTAAATCGGCACAATTCCCCCTTCATGTATGGTTACCGGATGCCATGGAGGGGCCTACTCCTATTTCAGCTCTTATCCATGCTGCTACTATGGTAGCAGCAGGAATTTTTCTTGTAGCTCGACTTCTTCCTCTTTTTACATCCATACCTTACGTAATGAATTTCATTTCTTTGATAGGTATAATAACAATACTTTTAGGGGCTACTTTGGCTCTTGCTCAACGAGACATTAAGAGATGTTTAGCCTATTCTACAATGTCTCAATTGGGTTATACTATGTTAGCTTTAGGTATGGGGTCTTATCGAGCCGCTTTATTTCATTTGATCACTCATGCCTATTCGAAAGCATTATTATTTTTAGGATCCGGATCTATTATTCATTCAATGGAAACCGTTATTGGGTATTCACCAGAGAAAAGTCAGAACATGGCTCTTATGGGAGGTTTAACAAAATATGTGCCGATTACAAAAATTTCCTTTTTATTAGGTACACTTTCTCTTTGTGGTATTCCACCTCTTGCTTGTTTTTGGTCCAAAGACGAGATTCTTAATGATAGTTGGTTGTATTCGCCGATTTTCGCGATAATAGCTTGTTTCACAGCGGGTTTAACTGCATTTTATATGTTTCGAATGTATTTACTTACTTTTGAAGGGCATTTAAATGTTCATTTTCAAAATTACAGTGGCAACAAAAATAGCCCGTTTTCTTCAATATCTATATGGGGCAAAAATGGAGTGAAAGCGATAAAACCAACATTTTTTTTATCAACAATAGCAATAAATAATAATGAAAGCGCTCCCCCTTTTTCAAAAAAAACGTATCCACTTGATAAGAATGTAAGAAATATGATGCGATTCCTTATTACCTATTTTTCGAAAAAAAAAAAAAACCAGTATCCTCACGAATCGGACAATACTATGCTATTGCCGCTTCTTGTATTGGTCTTATTTACTTTGTTCGTCGGATCCATAGGAATTCCTATGGATTTTGATCAAAAAGGAATATATTTCGATATATTATCAAAATGGTTAACTCCGTCGATAAATCTTTTACACTCAAATTCGAACAATTCTGTGGATTGGTATGAATTTGTAACAAATGCTAT